ATGGAAAAGATTCTTCAAGAGTCTCGGGTCCCAGAAGCGCGTGATAAATGCCACCGAAACCTAAGACTGCGGAGGAAATTAGGTGAAGTACTCCGGATACAAAGTAAGGGAAAGTATCTAAAACTTCTCCCCCCGGCCCTACTCCCCAACCCAGAGTAGCTAAGTGCGGAAGTAAAATTAACCCTTGTTCATACATGGGCTTTTCTGGTACGAAATGGGCCACTTCAAATAGGTTCATTGCTCCGGCCCAGAATACGATTAATCCGGCATGGGCTACATGAGCTCCAAGTAGTTTACCGGACAAATTGATAAGTCTGGCATTCCCAGCCCACCAAGCAAAGCCGGTGGTTTCTTGGTCACGACCAGCTAAAACGAAAGTTCCATTAAAGAGCGTTTCCACGTGGTAGAACCTCCTCAGGGAATATAAGATTTTCATGAGGCTGATCCTGAGCTGCCATCCACGCACGAATACCCTCGTTTAAAAGAATATTTTTGGTGTAGAAAGTCTCAAATTCAGGATCTTCCGCTGCACGGATTTCCTGGGAAACGAAGTCATAGGCACGTAGGTTCAGAGCCAGGCCAACTACGCCAATAGCACTCATCCATAAACCGGTGACAGGTACAAATAGCATAAAGAAATGTAACCAACGTTTATTGGAAAAAGCAACACCAAAGATTTGGGACCAAAAGCGGTTAGCAGTGACCATTGAATAAGTTTCTTCAGCTTGAGTTGGGTTAAAAGCGCGGAAGGTATTTGCACCATCACCATCTTCGAATAGAGTGTTTTCTACGGTAGCCCCATGGATAGCGCATAGCAGAGCTGCGCCTAATACTCCGGCAACTCCCATCATATGAAATGGGTTCAACGTCCAATTATGAAATCCTTGGAAGAAAAGGATAAATCGAAATATAGCTGCTACGCCAAAACTCGGCGCAAAGAACCAACCAGATTGTCCCAGTGGATAAATAAGGAATACGGAAACAAAAACTGCGATTGGACCAGAGAATGAAATTGCATTATAAGGCCGCAATTGAACAGACCGAGCAAGTTCAAATTGACGTAACATGAAACCTATTAGTGCAAAAGCCCCGTGGAGAGCGACAAAAGTCCACAGACCACCTAATTGACACCAACGAGTAAAATCCCCCTGTGCTTCCGGGCCCCATAGTAGCAACAAAGAGTGTGCTAAACTATTGGCAGGAGTGGAAACCGCTGCGGTTAAGAAATTGCAACCTTCCAAATAGGAACTAGCCAATCCATGGGTATACCAAGAAGTTACAAAAGTAGTCCCTGTAAACCAACCCCCTAAAGCGAAATAAGCACAAGGAAAGAGCAATAGGCCGGACCATCCTACAAAAACGAAACGGTCCCTTCGTAACCAGTCGTCCATAATATCAAATAGATCATTTTCTTCTTTAGTAACTCTACCAAGGGCTATAGTCATAGTGATCCTCCTATTCAATTACTTCAACCATTTCCGAGCACCTCATATTACTTCCAGGACATACGATAGTTTGATTATCTGTGGACGATTTCTTTCTCGTTCAATGCCCTTTTTCAATGGTCTCGAAGATAGAAATTTTGCATTTTTATCTATGGGGTCACAACCAAGGTCGTGGTAAATCCACGAATTTCATTCAATTTATTTTTCTGAATCTTAAGAAATAAAGAAAGAAAAATTGGAATTCAGCATTATTCCATGATTCCTATTTCAAAGCCTATCTTTTAAGGGAAAAATAACCCCTCTTTTCTCATTCGCTCTCTATTGCATGGGTGGAAGAACAAAAATAGGATTCTGAAAAAAAGAAAGATATTGAAAAGAAAAATTGACTTTTGAAACCCTTTTTATGTGTAACGGAAAAGAGTTGCGATTTCTTCTTATTCCTATAGAATGTCTAGTAACAAGAATATGAAATCGTAAATAGCGAAAAATTCTTGCCTTGCGCGATCTAAGTCTAAGGAAATAAAAAAAAATCCGTTTATACACCAATTTCATCCACATCGAATTTTTATATCAGAATAGTGAATAGAGGCATTATTCAAGGGGTCAGGTCTACTTACTTTATCTTTCTTTCCAATTTTATTGTGGGTTTGATAAGAACCCTTTTTGCTTTGTGAATAAATAAAAAAAAAGAGTTATATTATAACCTGCTTGTTTTATTCTAACAAATCCTATATGGAACTGCCCGCTGAAGAGAAAATTTATCTGATTGTCTCTCATCTCAGCCCAGCCTATATCGAATTTTGGAAAGAAAAAACAAGAATTATATTCTTTTTTTTATTAATATTAACATTAAGAAAAAAGAATATAATTAAAATGGAATTGGCAATATAATTTTTATGCACTTTTGAAATGAAAGAAAAAGGAAGGATTTTTTGCAATGGTTATTTCTTGTCTCTGTCATATCACGAAAACCTTTCGATTTGGAACGAGGAGAGATGGCTGAGTGGACTAAAGCGGCGGATTGCTAATCCGTTGTACAATTTTTTTGTACCGAGGGTTCGAATCCCTCTCTTTCCGCCCCCTCGGATCATTTGGGACTTTCGAATTGTAAGGAATTCCGACCCCCGGATTTTCTCATAGATAAATGTACTAAATAAATCCAATTTGTAAGAAAAAATTCCCCAAAATTTTGGATTTTTACTCCTCACGCCCAGGATTACGTCCTGGGTCATTAGATAAGAATCCAAAGATAAAGAGGGAAACAAAGAATATCACTACTGTATAAACAAAAAGTTTGAGAGTAAGCATTACATAATCTCCAAGATTTTTTTTGTTAAGGAATAGATTACCCATTTTTCCTTACCACACAGATCCACTAGGATGGGTTTTGTTTATTTTGACACCTAAAAATGCAAAAATCAATTCTAAAAAAAAAAATTGCAAGAATTGCTTTATTTTAGAATAAGCACTCTTATCAATATCAAAAATTAGTTTAGGTATTGTGTGGGTACCTAAAGGTACTTGCTCAACGTAGGTGCAGGGGGTAGAAAGGCAGATCCAAATTTATTGCTCCAGCTATATATTCAATGTAGAAGAATTGAAATTTTAGAATCGAAGGTTCATAATATAAGACTTCTCGGCTCTTATCCATTTTTTTTTGATTGGCAGACGGAATAGTAAAGATTTCATCGAAAACTTACAGCGGCTTGCCAAACAAACGCTAATAGAAAAAAGAGTACAGGTATGACAGGCATAACATCCACGATTGGATTGAAAATGGCATAAGCTTCGGGTAATTTGGCGAAGAAAACGCTAGTCGGACAAAGAACAGAATTAAAACAGATACAGGTTAAACTAAGTATATTAGGCATAACAAGCATTTCGTTCTTGTAGAGTAGATAATTGGATTTTGATTGAGTTATTTTTCTAAGGGAAAAAAGCAAAAGAAAAGCTGGATTCAAAATCCTTTTTTCTTCGGACTTTCCCAAACACAAAATACCTCCTTGTATTCGCATTCTCAAATGAGAATGGAAGAAATTCGACTTTCATATAATATCTTAATAGAATTCCATGTAATGATCAATGCATTTTTTGGATTCTATATTATCCGTATGTCTATAGAATCCTAGCAAGAAAATATCCCTCATTTTTTAGGTAATTGAAGTGGGATTGACGAATAATATATTAAAATAATAGTGTTTATTAGTGTCGCCTGAAATGGGGCGTGGCCAAGTGGTAAGGCAGCGGGTTTTGGTCCCGTTACTCGGAGGTTCGAATCCTTCCGTCCCAGATTTTTTCTGATGAATGAAGTGAAAGATAGAATCGTATTGGGCCCTGCACGACACAAAAAAAGTTTATTAAAGAGAATAATTTTCTCTTATGAACTCGTAGATTAGATGCATTTCGAAGCATTCATTTTCTTTCTTAGAAAAAAAATTGTACTTTTCTTATTTTAATTTTTTAGTTCTTTTCTTTTTACCTAAAAGAAAGAATGCTATAAGTAAAAGCAAAAACCAAAATTTTACTTTACAAAATTTTCTTTCTTTTGTTATTCGAGTCGAAGAAGTGTGAGAATTTTATAACTATCCCAAAACTACTAAATTTTTTATTGGCATAGCTTATTTGGTTAATAGTTAATTGTTTTTGTTACAGAAAAATATATTAATTAATTTAATTAATTCAACTGGAGGTTGATAGTTTATTTGTTGTGGAAGAGTAGATCCTTCTCATTTCAGGATTGATCATCTTGAGTTCTCTGTTGAGAATGAAAATTCAATAATAAATAAGTCTTAAGCAAACTATTTTATTCCTCTTTTTCCAACTATGTTTCATTCATATGATAGAATATGAGTTTAAATAAATTGGATCTTTACGGAGTGTTCCCCGATAAATACTTATTTCTCTTATCCATATTTCTCCATAGATAGCAAGTTTGAATTAGTATACAAAAGCAATGACTATTCATGATTCCTTCCATATTGGATCAATTCTCGATACCATTTATTTTGCAATGAAATTAGAGGAATGTTATGGTAAAACTTCGTTTAAAACGATGTGGTAGAAAGCAACGTGCGACTTGAAGGACATGATTGATTGTGGATTTTGCTATCCATCATTTTCCATAGTAATGAAAATGCTCTTGGCTCGACATAGTCTGTTCCATTTTATTTGGCCCGAACCTAATTTGCGCTGGGTTGTTTGTAAGTAAATAGTACACGATGGAGCTCGAGAGGACAGAATTTCTTTTTTATCAAGGGAAAGAATCTAGGGTTAGTGAAAACTAATAAATTAGGCCAACTTTGTCAGTCTATCCTTAATATAGAAATCAAAAGGTTAAAATAAGAAAAAAGTCCCATTTTGGAAGATTGGAAAAACTTTATCCATTAAAAGTCTATCTGAATCAATCGTTCATATTTGATTTCTATAGAAGAGTGAAATGCTTTATCGAAGGAAATAAGAAAAAAGAAAGGGTATGTTGCTACTCTTTTGAAAGAAAAAAGAATAGGAATTCCCGAAGTAATGTCTAAACCCAAGGATTTCACAAATCAAAGATAAAGGATTCCGAAACAAGTAAACACGATTTTCAACCGTCTCAACAATAGAATTAGATCAGAATAAGGAATAAAAGTGAATTTGTTCGAGATAAGATAAAGAAAAGAGTTTAGAGACGATTCAAAAAATTTCAAAGGGTTTTTCTTTTGAAATCTGTCAGTCAAAATTAGCCAACTTGAGTCATGAGTATAAATGAAATTTGTTTTTTCTTTTCTTTAAGGAAATTAATGCAAGTCACAATCGAATTTCTATTTACTTGTATTATAGACAGAAATTAGAATCATTTTCTCGAGCCGTATGAGGAGAAAACCTCCTATACGTTTCTAGGGGAGGGGTTGTTTATCTACATCTATCCCAATAAGCTATCTATCGAATCGTTGCAATTGATGTTCGATCTCGAAGAGAAGGAAGAGATCTTCAAAAAGTGGGTTTTTATGATCCAATAAAGAATCAAACTTGTTTAAATGTTCCAGCTATTCTCTATTTCCTTGAAAAGGGTGCTCAACCTACAAGAACGGTTTATGATATTTTAAGAAAAGCAGAATTCTTTAAGGATAAAGAACGAACTTTGAGTTAATTGAGAACTAAATGAAAAAAAAGTAGGAGAGGGTTGCTAGTACCTTATTTAGACACAATTTCCCTTTTTCTTAGTCCTATTTTTTTATTGCATTTATGCCGTGCCAATCCAACAAAAGTCCTTATTTTATTTCCTTTTTGTATCTAATTGCATTGTCTTTCCATTGACAAAGGTCTATTAAACAAATAGAATTTGTAGATAGCTGGGTCTCTTTATCGTCACTCCATATTCGGTATTTCTGTCTACACTTCGTTCAAATAATGGGGTTGCCCCCCTTGCATGTACTCTCTATAGCAGATAAAGGCAATTTTGCCATTGTGATTGGGGCCCCTTCTTTTTTACCGTTAGTGAAATTTAACGGGATCAGTTCATTTTGGTATTTGAGTGTTTTTAACGGGGTAATAAAATCTTTCTTTTGATGTCTTGCTAATTCAATGTTTTGACAGGAGCGTCCGGTGTAATTCCATCGATTTTTGGATTTCGATCGTGTCTAAGAGATCCTATTTTATCTGGGTTGCTAACTCAATGGTAGAGTACTCGGCTTTTAAGTGCGACTATGATCTTTTACACACTTGGATGAAGCAACAAATTCGTCCAGACTCTTGGTAGAGTCTAGAAGACCACGACTGATCCTCAAAGGTAATGAATGGAAAAAATAGCATGTCGTAATAAAATCAATTTTTTTTTTAATAAAAAAATTCCGATTTTCTGGGTCTAGTGAATAAATGGATAGAGCCTGGCTCTAATTCTGATAAAATAAAAAGCAACGAGCTTAACTTCTTAATTAATTGGAAGGATTCCCCAATCTAATTAGATGTTAAAAATAGATTAGTGCCTGATGCGGGGAAAGGTTAGGTTTTCCTATGAGTGGACCTTTTACTTTTTTTTTAGAAATCCTAATTATTCTTGATTATGGATTGAAAAGGGATGTTATGAATTGAATGTGTAAAAGAAACAGTACATTGATAAAGAGACTGTATTCCAAAGTCAAAAGAGCGATTGGCCCGCAAAAATAAAAGATAAGTTCTTGTTTGTTTTGTAATTAGAACAAACATAAATTAATTGGATAGAAAAGGAGTGGAAAAAGATCTATGGATTAGACTCCCTTTCTTTACAGGGTTTGTATTGTGCAACACCTTGTTCTGACCATATTGCACTATGTATCATCATTTGATAAACCGAGAAATGCTTTTTTCTCTGATTCAAGTAGAAATAGAATATAAATGGAAAAATTCGAAGGGTATTCCGAAAAACAGAAATCTCGTCAACAATACTTCGTCTACCCCCTTTTCTTTCAGGAATATATTTATGCATTTGCCCATGATTATGGATTAAATGGTGCCGAGCCTGTGGAAATTTATGGTTGTAATAACAAGAAATTTAGTTCATTACTTGTGAAACGTTTAATTATTCGAATGTATCAGCAGAATTTTTGGATTAATCCGGTTAATCAGCCTAACCAAGATCGATTGTTGGATCACAGCAATTATTTTTATTCTGAGTTTTATTCTCAGATTCTATCTGAGGGGTTTGCGATCGTTGTAGAAATCCCACTTTCGCTAGGGCAACTCTCTTGTCCGGAAGAAAAAGAAATACCAAAGTTTCAAAATTTACAATCTATTCATTCAATATTTCCCTTTTTAGAAGACAAATTTTTGCATTTACATTATCTATCACATATAGAAATACCCTATCCTCTCCATTTAGAGATCCTGGTTCAACTCCTTGAATACCGGATTCAAGATGTTCCATCCTTGCATTTATTGCGATTCTTTCTCAACTATTATTCGAATTGGAATAGTCTTATTACTTCAATGAAATCTTTTTTTCTTTTGAAAAAAGAAAATAAAAGACTATTTCGATTCCTATATAACTCTTATGTATCAGAATATGAATTTTTCTTGTTATTTCTTCGTAAACAATCTT